TATTTATACCCTATCTTTTTTATTATAAAGATTGAGATTGATTCTAAATTTTAGTATTTCCAAATCTTTGTAGAAGTTCATTGAAGAAGTTCTATTTGCTTTGCTCAAGCAATTTCCCTTTCTTTTTTGTGTGTCCACTACTTTTACTTTAATTATATGTAAAAAAGAAAAATTGAAAGACGGGTGGGTTATGATAAATTGGAAAAAAATCGAAAATAAGAATCTAAATCTTTGACCGACGGGATCAAGAAAAGAATAATTATTATTTCGACACAAGAAAAGGAATTTTCCACATCCCTTTCTTGTGTCGAAGACTCGAAAGACAAATAGAAGAATATCTCCTAGAATCCGACGTTCCCCACATTTAGCCTTTGCTTCTACGCTTACTTATTTAGTATGTGTATGTAGTCGAATTTGATTCTATTAGAATAGCAAAGCTCTTAATGTATTCTATCACAGTGAAATCTGACAATAGTGAGAGAATCGCACCATTCCAATGGAAATTCAAAAAAGGAGGGGAGAAGGTCAAAAGGTCTTCTTCTTATTAGCAATAGATTATTACTAATAGAAAATCTAAACGGAAAGTATAAATAAAAAGTATAAAGACTATGAAAGTCTAAATACTATGACTAGAACGCGGTACAAGTGAAAAAAAAAAAGAATTCCTCCAAACCGATCCAAAAAAAATATAAACAAAAAAGCGAAAGGCTTTACACAATTTTTTTGATCATACATCACTTTCAACAAAAATTTTCTTCTTTTGAAGAACTTGATGTTGATAAATCCGTAGATCTAAAAATTCATTTCGGATAATTGAACCTTTTCAAACTGTTTCTTTTTAAGAACCAAAAAGATTTGTGCTAAAATAACAGATGCCAAAAAGAACAAAAGGCCTTGGACACGTAATGGGTCTTGAAGTACTATTTCCGCATCCCCCTGACCAAATCCACCCACATTGGGATTACTTGTTAATGGTTGATCCAGTTTGATAGATTCGCCTTCTGAAACAAGAAGTTCTGGTCCTGGGGGTATAATATCCGTCACTTGACGTCCCTCTGACGCATCCGTTATGATTATTTCGTATCCCCCTTTTTCTTTTCGTATGATTTTGCTTACTATACCTGTTGCTGTAGCATTATAAACCGTATTGTTACTCTTGCTCCCGTCGGGATAAATCTGGCCCCTTCCCCGGTTTCCGCCTACGTATATGGGATATTTTAAGAAGTGAACGCCCTTCTTAGTAGCAGGGTCCGGAGAAATAATAGGGAAGGTGATTTCACTATATTTCTGACCAGGAACAGGGCCTATCACAAGAATATTTTTATTAGTCGGGCGATAACTCTGAAAAAAAAGATTACCTATCTTTTCTTTCATCTCTGGCGAAATACGATCGGGAGGGGCTAATTCAAACCCCTCAGGTAAAATAAGAACAGCCCCCACATTCAAGGCACCTTTTTTACCATTGGCAAGCACTTGTTTCAGTTGCATATCATAAGGAATTCGAACAACTGCTTCAAATACAGTATCCGGAAGTACCGCTTGGGGAACCTCAATACTCACGGGCTTATTGGCTAAATGACAATTGGCGCATACAATACGGCCAGTTGCTTCGCGTGGATTTTCATAACCCTGCTGTGCAAAAATGGGATATGCATTTGAAATAGATGCCCGAGTTATTATATATATGATGAGCGATACGGAAATGGAGCGAGTAATCTCTTCTTTTATCCAAGAGAAGGTCTTTCTAGTTTGCATGGTCCAATCGTTGATCCCCAAAATTTCTACAATAAAATTAGGTGGGTTCCTAGTAAAGTTCCCTATCTACCAAGCTGCTATTTACTGAAAAATTTTTACTAAAATCTAGGAGGAATCCGAATTTCTTGGATGTATAAAGAAAAGAAGTGCATAATATAAAAACAATAAGATTTTGAATGTTTTACTTATGGACAAAATAACAAACATTCCATTTGGATCAGCGGGTCCTTTTTCATTTCAATCACTCATTGAATGATAAATCACTACAAGTGACGGAGATATACGATTTAAATAATCGAAGACCCAATATTTAAAAATCGTATCAACAATGACTGGAAGAATGGAAGCAAGGACAGGTAAAATTTGATCATTATGAGTAAATCCAAAATCTTTGTAGACAGAGCCAATCATTAGTTCCCAACCGCGGGTTGAATGGAATCCTATACATAAGTCGCTTAAAAAAAGAATAGAAAGGGCTTTTATTGTGTCATTTAAGTTATATACGAATTCTTGAACCCAGGAATTAAGAATAATAAGTTTTTCTTTACCTAGAATATAATAACCGCTTAGAATAACGAAAGAGATTAGATTTGTGGAGAAGCGCAAAATTGTATGGATACGATCCTCATTGTGCATCTTGATCCATTCGATCGTTTCTTTTTGGATTTCGATACGAAACTTCTGTATATGTGGTTCCGGGTATTCCTTTACCATTTGGTCCAAGAGGAGGAGTTCTTCTAATTCTATGAATTTTGCTAGAATACTCTTTTCTTGAGTATCATTGAAAAAAGTTTCGGATTTACTTGTATTCCACCAATAAATAATCCAAGATTCCAGACTTTTTTTTAATAAAAAAGAGATCCACCAGGGCAAAAATACTATAGATGTAAAATAGAGAATAGAGGTAAATGCTTTTTTTTTCATTTTTCATCTGTGAATTTTTAATGAATCGACTTCATTCGTTAACTCTATACGATCTAAAGTCTTATATCAAGCATAAGTTTTATTACAAGGCTTCAAACCTATAAATTTCTAATAGTATAAAAATTAAAAATAAAAAGAGAATATCTTTTTTCTATATCTTTTTCTCTATATCTTTTTCCAAAATACTTTTTTTTTTGATCTATCAAACGAGTCCCGTTATTTCGATTTGTTTGGTACTCTTTTTCTTAGTGAATTTAGGGAATTTACATATGCATAAAAAAATTTTTGGATAAGAGGGCAAAAAGGGTTTTGTTTTCGAATTTTTCCGTATATAGAATATAAGCCGTTTTTGATTCATTAGTATTCTAAAAGAATTTCAGTTAAATTATGCTATAAGAAAGAGAACTCTTGACTTCGGATTTTGACCTTGACCTCCCGCTAAGAAAATTGTTTATTCTTCAGTTCATTTCAAAATACTTGAATTGGTACACGCAAGAAATAGGCTAATTTCGCAGCCTTTTGCTCAATTTCTCGTGGCTCAGCAGTACGAGTCAAAGGAATGGCACCCTGGCCTCTGATTTCCATATAAAGGACGTGCCGAGCATAAATACCCTCTTTAACTTCGATTCTGATCGACTGAATATCTTTCATAAGGAATCGGAGTAAGATGCGACGATTTTTTCCAGGAAATCCCCAACGAAAAATACACACTATCCCTTCTTTTCTATCGAATCGATCATAACCACTACCTACATTCCACGAAATTGTGCACCATAAATAAGAGCTAATAAATAGACCGGCGATCCCATAGAAAGACATTACGATCCCTTGTGGAAAAAAAATGATTTGGTCAGACGGAAATAAAGATATCAAATTTCTGTCAAGATAACTGGAAATTCCAACTAATAAAAACCCCAATGAACCTAAAAAAAGTATAAAGGCCCAGCAGAAATTGCTTTTTTTTCGAGACCCCACTATAAGTTCTATCCATATATGTTCTGATTGCCAACTCATACTAGATCCAGTTGTATTTTATTGGAAGTGGGAGACTTGCCCAAATCAATTTGACTTTCCTTTTTTCCAAAGGAACTTTTACCAACTCTCAATATTCTTATGTGAATCTTTAGGAAAAATTCCTTAGATCTAGACTTAGATCTAAAATACTAGTAGCTTTCCCATAAAATCTCCTATTTTACACACATATAGCCCCATCCATGTGTTCTACATTTAGAACAGACATACGCCCCAATTTCTTTTCAATTAGCCAATTTACTGATATATCATATTTACGTTTGCACAAGAACCCTTTAACTTTCATTTATGTTTCATATGTTTGAAGAAAGCCGCATTTTATACAATATTATACTGAATAGATATCCGTGTTATAATCCAAGTCCAAGTCTCTAAGTCTCTAAGTCTTGAAAAAAAAATACATGAAATTTCTCCCATCAGATCTATCAGATTTAAAAAATCTTGTTTTTTTGAACATGAAGAGATAAAGAAACCATTGCAATTGCTGGAAAGACTAAGCCTACTAAAGGCACAAAAATAGGGGGTAAGTTGTTGAGAATTGTCATAGAATGGGCACCTCGATTCAATATTTGTATCTGTTATTTCTTTTTATATTAATCTTTTTACCTATTATTGCTATATTCTATTGTTAGAAAGATAGCTTAGATTCGTTCTAATTCGTATATAATTATACTAAGTATATCTAAGTGAGTATATAGAATTAAAGTGAATTAAAGTGAAATGCAGAGAGTGTACAATTAACTAAATGCACTTTTTCCGCACGAAGTGGATATTAATCCACTTGTTTTCTTCTTCTTTTCTTCTATTATTTTTTATCTTTTTCTTGTCTTCTAACTTTAATCTTTAATTTTCGAATTTGACTTTAATAAATCTAAAAAAGAGTTTTTTCCGCTTAGAAATTCCCGGCAAATTCGTTATTTGTTAGAATCCGAAGGTAAGAAAAGAACACGAAATTCGTTTTATTTAGTTTACATTTACCTTGTCCAGTTGAATTTCGCGGAAGAAAGAATTCGCCCTTTTTTTTTATATTGTTGCTAGAGGGTTCCCTATTTAGGAATTAGGAATATAGAAAGATAATGCAGATAATTTGTTTATCTGCATTATCTTTCTATAATTTCTTCTTATGCCACCCCCAAAAAATTCATTTTCGGATTTTTCCTTTGATTCCGATAACTAAATACTTAATTTTTATTTCGCAAAAAAAATTAACGAATTTCGAACTTTATTATTAACTTAGGATTAGGACTACGCTGAATTTTTTATTCATTTTTATTCAAAGGACAAAAATT